AAAGGAATCGTTTAATAGCTATTTTGCTTCAATCTCTCCTATACAAAACAAATAAAAAAATGGAAGATTTAGTTACGATTAGAAATAAACTTTCTATATCTTTCTCCATGGATCCTTTACTCATACTCAAAAAATGGGGATTATTGATCCAATTCCAAAAACTTATGTTTCATAATTTTGAAATTCAATTTGTCAATTTAGAATGGATTCTTCTTGGATACAAATTACGATAATGTATATTATTCCTCGAATCGTTCGTTGAGAGGTATAAAGGATTAAACCCCTTTAAGTAAGAAATAAAGTTTTTGATCGGGATATGAATCAAACGAGGGATCCCTTAACTATTAAGGGGTCCATAGAACGAATCGCACTTTTACCACTAAACTATACCCGCTACAATGCGATTATTGTATATAAATGGACCTTTTGTCGAACAAGGGAATCAGTCGTAATGAAGAAATAGGATCATAATATTATGATAATTAGAGTGTTGACATGTTTCGTAAGGGGACCTCCTAATGAAATTAAGAAAAGGGGCGAATTTCATTTTTGGATTTTGTTTTTGCTGAAGCTGAAGGTGTTTTGTTTTGACAGATACATCTCGACAAAACTACTTAATCCATAACATAAAAATGCATTGTGCAAGAATCCATAGTTCCATTCTTTTTTTTTAGATACGTTACCAGAAAAAAAGAAGGAGTAATAAAAAATGATATTTTGATCTTATATCATTTTGGTTCTATATCATAGGAATCAAAAAGTATTTTTTTATTTATGTTTGATCATGTTTAAATAACAAGTATTTTTTTTTTCAAATCAAATACATTCAAATAAATCATTGTTATCCAGGATTCATGGGAACAAAAAGAGCCCGGCTAGTACTGGCCCGGCCGGGCTCTGGCTGTATAAAAAGAAACTAAAAAATGGAATAAATTATATTATTATATCTTTTATTTCATATTTCTTATTTCATATTTATTTTAAAATTATTATAGATATTATATTAAATAATATTTTAATAATATATTATTATTAAAATATTATTTAAAAATGGATTATTAAAATAAATATGAAATAAGAAATATATAATTAGAATATATATATAAATAATTAGAATAATAATATATAATAATGAATAGAAATCTATTAGAAATAGAAATCAAATAGAAATATAATAAAAAAAGAGAGATAAGATATAAAATAAGATATAAAGAAGGCTTTTTTCAAGCCCTACTTTTTGTTCTTTTTTTTTATGCGATGTAACATAAACATAGTAATTCTATTTTTTCAATTGGGAGAGATGGCTGAGTGGACTAAAGCGTCGGATTGCTAATCCGTTGTACGAATTTTTGTACCGAGGGTTCGAATCCCTCTCTTTCCGTTTCTGTTGATGATTTGGTATTTTTTTTTTTCTTTTGAACTTATGGAGCTTCTTTTGTTTGTTTTCCGTGTTTGTTTGATTTTTTTTATTTACTAGTTAAAGATGAAAAATAGATAAAATCCTAAAAATATTTCAAAATCCAGCACAAGCAAGGAAAACACAGAAAACCAAAAATCTTTTTTTTATTCTTCACGTCCTGGATTACGTCCTGGATCGTTAGATAGGAATCCGAAGATGAAAAGAGAAACAAAGAATATCACTACCGTGTAAACAAATAGTTTTAGAGTAAGCATTACAAAATCTCCAAGATAAATAATTAAAAAAAAGACAGAGAAAGAGAATAGATTCTCTTATATTACACATTATGTTTCTTTTGATACTAAGTTTCTAAGAAATGAAGTGATTTCGAGGAAATAGAAAAAAAATTCGGAAATTTATTTGTAGTAAGAGTCGAGCCCTTTATTACTATTACCAATATTACTATTACCAAAAATTTTCTTTCATATCCACAATCTAGGTATTTATTGGTGGTGGACTCAAATCTAATAATAGGATTAGGATTAGGATTTCTCAATGGAAAAAACGTAAGAATGAGGAAATGATGAGATGGTCCAGATTTTTCTTGTCTATCAAAAAATTTCAATATTTGAATCGAGGATTCACACTGTAAGACTTATCTGATCTTATAAATTGTTAAAATGTTCGAATTTTTGTTTTCGAATAAATTCTGAATTTTGTTAGGACATTATTCAAATTAAAGATCTCATCGAAAACTTACAGCAGCTTGCCAAACAAAAGCTAAGAGAAAAAAGAGTACAGGTATTACTGGCATAATATCTACAATTGGATTCAAAAAAGCGTAGGCTTCAGGTAATTTCGCCAAGAAAAAACTACTTGAATAAAGGGCAGAGTGAATACAAATACAGACCAAACTAAAGATATTAAGCATAACAAACATTTTGTTCTTTAAGAAAATTAATTGTATTTTTGCTTTTTTTGAATTAGAATTTTGATTTTTATTGTATATGTATATATATGTATAATTTTTATTAAAATTTATTAATAATTATATATTATAAAAAAAAAAAGAATTCTATATAATATATAAAATGAATATATATATATTATATAATAAAAAAATAGAATATTAATAATATTAATATAAAAAATTATACATATATATAATAATAAAATATATAATAATATAGAATAATTAAAATAATTAAAATATTTAATTAATATTTATTATTTTAATTTATTATTATTTCATTTTTGAATTTAATATTCAAAAATATCAAAAAATATAATACTAATATTAATATTTATAATATTTCATTTATATTATTAATCAAAATTTGGTTATTTATTTAATTTACGATTTATACTATCTATTAAGTAGTATTAATATAAATATTTATAATAAATATTTATTAATTATAGATATTAATTAATATTAATAAATTAGTAAAACTAAAAAAAAATGAATCAAATAAGATCAGACCCCAAAAATCCTTCTTTGATTTGAACTTATCCACTTCAAAATCTTTTCATTCTGAAATCAAAAATAGAAGAAATCATACTTTCATACAATATCTTAATTGAATTCTATGTAATGATCAATAATTTCAGTTTCATTCTATATCTACGCATATCAAAATCCTAGCAACAATTTATTCTATAGATATTTTTGAACTGGAATTGACGAACAACCAATACCAATAATAGTGTTTATTAGTGTCGAATCGAAAATGGGGCGTGGCCAAGCGGTAAGGCAACGGGTTTTGGTCCCGCTATTCGGAGGTTCGAATCCTTCCGTCCCAGAGCATATCCATTCATGATGTATATCATATTTGAATACAAATTGTATATCAGAATAAAGATTACCCTTTCTTTTTTTTGTGTGTTATTGTTTTTATTGTAATCAATGTGGATAATTGTATAATAAAAAAAATAGATTTTATAATATAAAAAATCTATTTATTATTATCATATTTATTTCTATTTTATTATTATTATTTTTCTAATATTTTTTTGAAGAAATTTTTTCTATTTTACAAACTATCAAAATAGAATAGAAAATCTATTCATACAATATGGAGTTAATTTGAATTTTTTTTATACTTCTTTACTTTAGTTTACTTTAGAAATTGTCCATTCATATAGAAGGAAAACCTAGAAGTAAAAAGTATAGATTATTATGTATCGATTGAATCAATGACTATTCACGATTTCATAATTGAATCAATTACATACCGGATCCAAACTAAAGGAATGTTATGGTAAAACTTCGTTTGAAACGATGTGGTAAAAAGCAACGTGCGACTTGAAAGACATGATTAGATTAGCTGTGGATTCTTACATCCACTATTTTTTCTAGTATATAGAAATCGGGGTGCTCTTGGCTCGACATCGTTTGTTCTGTTCCACTAGAACTCATTGTTTGGGGGACGGGAGAGGGATTGATGATGTAAATAGTACATGATGGAGCTCGAGTTGATTCATTTCTCAGGGGCAAGTATCTAAGGTTAGTGAAAATGAATAAGTTAGAACAACTTCGTAAGTATATTTTCGATAGAGAAATCGAAAGGATCCAATTCGAGCAAGGTTCAAAAAAAAAGTAAAATTTGTTGGAATTGGTAAAACTATTTCGATCAAAAGTGTATCTGCGGGAATCAACCTTCTATTTGTATGATTCTTTGAGAGAAAGAAATAAAAAAAAGGGTATGTTGCTGCCATTTTTGAAACGATTAAAGATCCCCGAAGTAATGTCTAAACCCAATGATTCAAGGAAAAGCTAAAGGATCCTGGAACAAGTAAATACCATTTTCAAATTGTCTCAACAATTCTATTAGAATAACAATTCTATTAGAATGATAGAATGAAGAAAAAAAATAGATTCTAAAGAAGACAGGCAAGAAAAGGGGGTAGAGACCGCTCAATAAATGAAATACCTAAAGGTTTTGTTTTCCTTTGAGTTATTTGAGAGTTATCCAATTTGAGTTATGAGGTTGCGAATACGAGGAGTTTTTTTTTCAGAAAGAAAAAGAATAAGAAAAAAAAATACTTAAATCATAGTCTAATTGATTTGATGATTTTATGGATCTATTTGACATCATAATTTTATACATAGACATAATTTTGAATTTTCTTGAGCCGTACGAGGAGAAAACTTCTTATACGTTTCTAGGGGGGGTGTATTGTTCATCTATATCTATCCCAATGAGCCGTTTATCGAATCGTTGCAATTGATGTTCGATCCCGAAGAGAGGGAAGAGATCTTCGGAAAGTGGGTTTTTATGATCCAATAAAGAATCAAACCTATTTAAATATTCCTGTTATTCTATATTTCCTTGAACAAGGCGCTCAACCTACAGGAACTGTTCAGGATATTTCAAAAAAGGCAGGTGTTTTTATGGAACTTTGCCCTAATCAACAAACGAAATTCAATTAATGAAATAAAAAAAAAAGAGGGTGTGGATGACTTGTATATAGATTTATAGAACTCTTTTCTCTTTTATCCCCCCCGCTCTCTTGCTCTATTCATACCTAATTTTTTATTTCTTATTGTTGACATAGAATGCTGTTTTCTATAGCCACAAAAATGGATTTTTATCGATCTTCAAAATGAAAATCAAATAAAAAAATGGATAGAGATAGAAGATATAGGAAAAAGCAAATGAATAATGACTAAATCAAGTAATTGGGTCTATAAATACATTCCCCCCAATGAGGTGATTTTTTTTGTTTTTATATTATTTACTCATTTAGAATATAATTAATATTAATATTATTTTATTATATTATTTTATATTATTATTTATTTGATTATTGTTATTATATTATTTAATATATTATTTTATATATTTAATATATTATTTTATATTAGAATTGATATTAGAATATTTTTTTCTAGAAAAAAAAAATAAAGAAAAAATCAAAAAAATAAAGAAAAAATCAAAATAATAGAAGTGAAAAATGAATTCCAGCACATATAGTGACATATATAGTGAAATAATACTCCGGGTTCTCACGAAAAAGAATCATTTTTTTTTTAATACCCACTCGCTCGTTATTATTATCATAATCCTAGTGATTGGATTTATATACTTATTTTTTTTGATAGTAAATAAATGAGATATAATATTTAAAATAGAATATTTATATGATTTTTCATCGAATGACTATTCATCTATTGTATTTTCATGTAAATAGAGGAAAAAAAGCTCTATGGAAAAATGGTGGTTCAATTCTATGTTGTTTAATAGGGAGTTAGAATACAGGTGTGGGTTAAGTAAATCAATGGATAGTTTTGGTCCTATTGAAAATACCAGTGTAAGTGAAGACCCAATTTTAACTGATATGGATAAAAACATTCATAGTTGGAATGATAGTGACAATTCTAGTTACAGTAATGTTGATTATTTAGTCGGCGTCAGGAGCATCCGGAATTTCCTATCTGATAAGACTTTTTTAGTTAGGGATAGTAACAGGAACAGTTATTCCATATATTTTGATATTGAAAATCAAATTTTGGAGATTGACAATGATCATTCTTTTCTAAGTGAACCAGAAAGTTTTTTTTATAGTTATAAGAATTATAGCTATCTGAATAATGTCTCTAAGAGTGATGATGATCATTACATGTATGATACTAAATCTAGTTGGAATAATAACATTCATAGTTGCATTGAGAGTTATCTTCGTTCTCAAATCTGTATTGATAGTTACATTTTAGGTGATAGTGACAAATACAATGACAGTTACTTTTCTAGTTACATTTGTGGTAAGGGCAGAAATAGTAGTGAAAGCGAGAGTTCTAGTATAATAACTAGCACGAATGATACAAATGATAGTGATTTAACTAGAAGAGAAAGTTCTAATGATCTCGATGAAACTAAAAAATACAAGCATTTGTGGATTGAATGCGAAAATTGTTATGGATTAAATTATAAGAAATTTTTTAAATCAAAAATGAATATTTGTGAACACTGTGGATATCATTTGAAAATGAGCAGTTCAGATAGAATCGAACTTTCGATTGATCCAGGTACTTGGAATCCTATGGATGAAGACATGGTCTCTATGGATCCCATTGAATTTCATTCGGAAGAGGAACCTTATAAAGATCGTATTGATTCTTATCAAAGAAAGACAGGATTAACTGAGGCTGTTCAAACAGGCACAGGTCAACTAAACGGTATTCCTGTAGCAATTGGGATTATGGATTTTCATTTTATGGGGGGTAGTATGGGATGCGTAGTAGGTGAGAAAATCACCCGTTTGGTCGAATATGCTACCAATCAACTTTTACCTCTTATTCTAGTATGTGCGTCCGGAGGAGCACGTATGCAAGAAGGAAGTTTGAGCTTGATGCAAATGGCTAAAATATCTTCTGCTTTATATGATTATCAAACAAATAAAAAGTTATTCTATGTATCGATCCTTACATCTCCTACTACTGGTGGGGTGACAGCCAGTTTTGGCATGTTGGGGGATATCATTATTGCCGAACCCAATGCTTACATTGCATTTGCGGGTAAAAGAGTAATTGAACAAACGTTGAATAAGACAGTACCCGAAGATTCACAAGCGGCTGAATATTTATTCCATAAGGGCTTATTTGATTCAATCGTACCGCGTAATCCTTTAAAGGGGGTTCTGAGTGAGTTATTTCAGCTCCATGCTTTCTTTCCTTTGACTCAAAATGAAAAATCAAGCAGAGCCTAAAATTCTTTTTAAATTCTTTTTTTTTGTGTTGTGGCGAGTGAGTAGTTATTTAGTTTCTAGGAATCAAATATAAGAATCAGAGTCAAAATCCAAAGAAAAGAATTCATTTTTCTTTGGAAACATAAGATTTAACTGCAGAAAGAATCATGCGGATAATTTTTTTTTACTGATATTCCTGATTAGGAATCAGAAAACCTATATAACGAATTTTTCAAGAATTTGTAAGAAAAAACTCTTTTTTTTTTTCATTTTTTAACTTCAAATAAAATAAATTATGAGACAAAAATCAAATTAGAAGACACAAGAGCAAAGTAATAAGATAATAATAGAAGAATACTAAGAATAATAAAAAAGTATATTATCATACATATGTTTCTTGTAGAAATAGAAGGCGAAATCAACCCATTTATTTAGTTCTACATTCCTTATATTTATTTATTATATTCTATACTCATTATATATACTCAATATATATTAGTATATATTCTCTATATTCATTATTATATATATATATTCACTTAGCTATACTTAGTATAATTTTTCAAATATACTTAGTATAAGTATATATGAATTCTAGTGATTATAGACTATCTTTATAACAATATAAGAATAATAAAAATAAATATAAGAATAATAAAAATAAATATAAGAATAATAAAAATATGAAATTAATATATAAAAAAAAAAAAATAACAGGTACAAATATTAAATCGAGGTACCCATTCTATGATAAACTTACCCTCCATTTTTGTGCCTTTAGTGGGCCTAGTATTTCCGGCAATTGCAATGGCTTCTTTATTTCTTCATGTTCAAAAAAACAAGATTTTTTAGATACGTGCAGTAGGGACAAATCTCATATATTTTTTTTAGATCTGGAAGCAATTCGATGAATTACTCCTAAAGGTTTACATCAAAATAGTGCTAGTTGATGAAAGTTACTTCGGAAACAAAGAAAAGTAAAGTCAAATTCATTTGCTTGGGTTATTTATTCTCCCAATTCCAATAAAATCGAACTGGATCTAATATGAGTTGGCGATCAGAACGTATATGGATAGAACTTATAACGGGGTCTCGAAAAACAAGTAATTTCTGCTGGGCCTTTATCCTTTTTTTAGGTTCATTAGGGTTCTTATTGGTTGGAACTTCCAGTTATCTTGGTAGGAATTTGTTATCTTTATTTCCGTCTCAGCAAATTCTTTTTTTTCCACAAGGGATCGTGATGTCTTTCTATGGAATCGCGGGTCTCTTTATTAGTTCTTATTTGTGGTGTACAATTTCGTGGAATGTAGGTAGTGGTTATGATCGATTCGATAGAAAAGAGGGAATAGTGTGTATTTTTCGTTGGGGATTTCCTGGAAAAAATCGTCGTATTTTTCTCCGATTCCTTATGAAAGATATTCAGTCCATCAGAATAGAAGTTAAAGAGGGTATTTATACTCGTCGTGTCCTTTATATGGAAATCATAGGACAGGGGGCCATTCCCTTGACTCGTATTGACGAGAATTTGACTCCACGAGAAATTGAACAAAAAGCTGCAGAATTGGCCTATTTCTTGCGTGTACCAATTGAAGTATTTTGAAAAAAAAAATGAACTGAAAAATGAATGCTTTCTTAGGAAAAGAAATTTTTTTTTTCGAAATTTTTCTATTTTGATAGAAGGGGCGTTCTTTGGTTTCGAAATCCGACTAATATTCATTACGCGAAGTGCTCTTTCGTGTATTCATCAAAAGGGGTAATTGCTTCGAATCTTAGCAATTGATATCTTTTGAAACAATATTTTTTTCTTCATTCGAATTGGCAGTGGATTCTTTCGCTTTCTTATTCTATTTCTGTATTCTTTCTAAATTCAAGGACTAACTCCCGAATTGCAAATAAAAAAACGCGGGAATAGATTATAGATTTATATATAGGCTCTATGACTTGTAATAGAACTTATGCTTGATAGAAATATTCTTATCATATAGAGTTGACGAATGAGGTGAAGCTGAGTTCATTAAAGACGAAAAATGGCAAAAAAGAAAGCATTCATTCCCCTTCTATATCTTACATCTATAGTCTTTTTGCCCTGGTGCATCTCTTTCACATTTAAGAAAAGTCTGGAATCTTGGGTTACTAATTGGTGGAATACTAGGCAATCCGAAATTTTCTTGAATATCATTCAAGAAAAGAGTATTCTAAAAAAATTCATAGAATTCGAGGAACTGTTCCTCTTGGATGAAATGCTAAAGGAATACCCGGAAACACGTCTACAAAACCTTGGTACCGGAATCTACAAAGAAACCATCCAATTGATCAAGACGCACAACGAAGATCGTATCCATACGATTTTGCACTTCTCGACAAATCTAATCTGTTTCGTTATTCTAAGTGGTTATTCTATTCTAGGTAATCAAGAACTTATTATTCTTAACTCTTGGGTTCAAGAATTCCTATATAACTTAAGTGACACAATAAAAGCTTTTTCTATTCTTTTATTAACTGATTTATGTATAGGATTCCATTCGACCCATGGTTGGGAACTAATGATTGGTTCTGTCTATAAAGATTTTGGATTTGCTCAGAATGATCAAATTATATCTGGTCTTGTTTCCACTTTTCCAGTCATTTTAGATACAATTTTCAAATATTGGATTTTCCGTTATTTAAATCGCGTATCTCCGTCACTTGTAGTGATTTATCATTCAATGAATGACTGAAAAAACGATCCACTGATCCAATTATAAAGTTTGTTATTTTGTACAAAAGCTAAACATTCAAAAATTTACTTATTCTTTTCTTTTTCTTTCTACCCACCCAAGGGATTCTTCCTATATTCCAGGAAAATTCTTTCAGTAAATAGCAGAATCGTGGATAGGGAACTATACCAGTGACCTACCTAATTTTATTGTAGAA